TAGTTAATGATACAATCAACCAACAAATTATGACTTAATTATTCAATTACTAAGATTTATCCAGTCGAAGTAATTAAGAATTCCGAATTGAAATAATAATATTTATTGAACTATCCGAACTACTTCGATATTTCTTTTTTCGTTTCTATCCACGTAGTTTTTGTGAATCCATACAACTTTTGTTCTTAATCTTACTTAAATTTTCGAACCATTCTTTGAATTCTTCCTTCTTTTTCTTGATTTAATTTCTTTAATCATTCAATATTCAATTCACAATTATACAGATGAAACGGAAGGGCTTCGTTTTTTGAATCCCTATCTCAATTTCCAGTAGCAGGGCAAATTGAGATCTATAATTAGTTCATATATAACTAGTTAATATCTAATATCACATATACATGTCTTTCTTCCATATCGTAAACCAAATCGTAAACCAATTATTCGTGTCTTAGATTCAATCGGATTCGAGAATCATTCTTTGACTTTGAAACCTCCAAAAAAAGAAAGAGTTGTCTTATAGCGATTAGATTATATACACCTAGTTCGACCCCCCTCACTCCTACTCTATTTTTTTTTAATCTCGTTTTTTTTTGTTTTTTTTTTGAAAGCCCTTTCTTCCTTTTATTGATTATTATCCCATATGGATAGAATCCATCTAAATCAATTTGTTAGACCGAATTATTGCATAGAAATAATAGAAATATCAGAATTTGAGTGAGCTAAATGTAATTTTTTTTTTTATTTTTACACTAAATCGTATACTTTTTTTATTTATACCTTATTGCATCTTTCTTTTTTTTTTTATAACACTTTTTTTATTTTAAAAATTTCTTTCTATTTTATATATTTATGTTCCCCGAGTAGATTATCTTGAGCCGCAATGTATGTGCGACGGGCTAAACTAAAAAAAGATTATTTCGAAAACTAGTCAATGATGGCCTTCCATGGATTCACCTATATAAGCCGCAGCTAAAGTAGCAAAAATAAGAGCTTGAATACCGCTTGTAAATAATCCAAGGAACATGACAGGTATAGGAACTACTAAAGGTACTAAAGAAACAAGAACAACAACTACTAATTCATCAGCTAATATATTTCCGAAAAGTCGAAAACTAAGCGATAAGGGTTTTGTGAAATCTTCTAAGATGTTAATCGGTAAAAGGATTGGAGTTGGTTGGATGTATTTACCAAAATAAGCTAATCCTTTTTTTGAAAGACCCGCATAGAAATATGCTACTGACGTAAGTAAAGCTAATGCAACGGTAGTATTTATATCATTTGTGGGTGCAGCTAACTCCCCATGGGGTAACTGTATTATTTTCCAAGGCAAAAGAGCCCCTGACCAATTAGAAACAAAAATAAATAGAAACATAGTTCCAATAAAGGGAACCCACGGACCATATTCTTCTCCAATCTGAGTTTTGCTCACGTCTCGAATGAATTCAAGGACATATTCAAAGAAATTCTGACCGAAAGTGGGAATGGTTTGCGGATTTCGAACAACTAGAATGGCTGAAACTAATAAGATAGCAATTACAACCCAAGAAGTAATAAGTACTTGGGCATGCACTTGGAAACCCCCTATTTGCCAATAGAAATGTTGACCTACTTCCACAGCAGATATATCGTATAATCTTTTTAATGTGTTGATGGAACATAATAGAACATTCATATTGCCCTGCCCTCTAAAAGAAATAGAACTTGAAAAGGAATTATTTTGATTCAACCATCCCCTTTTTGACTTGTCTACTTAAATTTTATATTTTGAATACCGACTAATCACATAATATTTCCGGTTATTTTTTTTATCTTTTTCTTTTTTGCGCGATTTAGTATTAGTAAGTATTAGTAATAGTATTTAGTAATAGTATAGTAACTGATTCCATAAATCTATGAATTCCCCCAACCAAAAACCAAATAAGTTTATTATAAATCAAGAATTTCGTATATAGCTAGAACGACCCTCACAAATTGCAAATACTAATTTGTTAAGAATTAATCGGATTGAAGCTATAGCATCATCATTAGCTGGAATCGAAATATCTGCGAGATCCGGGTCACAATTTGTATCGATTAAACAAATCGTTGGAATTCCCAAAGTGATACATTCTCGAAGAGCCGTATATTCTTCTTGCTGATCAACTATTATTACAATATCGGGTAACCCTGTCATATATTTAATGCCGCCCAGATATGTTTCCAAGTGAGATAATTGTCTCTTCAACATAGCGGCATCTCTTTTTGGAAGACAGTGGAGTCTCCCCGTCTTTTGTTCCGTTCTCAAGTCCCTGAACTTATGAAGTCTCGTTTCTATAGTAGACCAATTCGTTAACATACCGCCGAGCCATTTTTTATTAACATAATGAGACCGAGCTTTTATTGCAGCCCGCGCTACTGAATCAGCTGCTTTATTTTTTGTACCAACAATTAAGAATTGTTTTCCCCTAGTTGCTGCATCAAAAACTAAATCACAAGCTTCTGATAAAAAACGAGCAGTTCTAGTAAGATTTGTAATATGAATACCTTTACGCTTTGCGGATATATAAGGTGCCATTCTAGGATTCCATTTCCTAGTACCATGGCCAAAATGAACTCCTGCTTCCAGCATCTCTTCCAAAGTTATGTTCCAATATCTTTTTGTCATTTAGCCCCACACTTTTTTTTTGAAAAAAAAAAAAAGAGACCGGGTATCCTAAAATAGAAATAAATAATTGTTCCGATGGAACCTTCTCTTCTACCGAAGATTGGCCGTTGATACATGATCAGGCCATTCATTTTTTTTTTTTTCTATTTATTATTTTTATTGTCTTTATTATCTTTTATTACCAAATCAAATGACTGCGTTTAAAGGGGATGAATCCGCTCTTAGGAATCATTAAATCCTAGAAATGATTGCTCTGATGTATCGCATAAATTCTTTGAAATGAAAAAATCAAAAAATTCTCTGTGGTGGAACAAAATATCTCCCATTTCTCCCTCGAATACATTATTTTTTTTGGTTTCCAAGGTAATCTTGTTACGTTGCCTTGGCCTTGAACGGCGCATTACTCTTTTGAATCCGGTACCAACGGGTATCATTCCCCCTAAAACAACGTTCTCTTTCAGACCTTTCAACCAATCGATACGACCCCGGAGAGCGGCTTTTGCTAAAACTCTAGCAGTTTCTTGAAAACTCGCTTCGGATATGAAACTTTGAGTATTCAGAGATGTTTTTGTTATTCCCAATAATAGAGCTCGGTAACAAATCGCCTCTTCCAAGGCACGCCCCGTTCGTTCAGCTCGCAACAATCCAATTAGTTCGCCGGGTGAAAAAACATTAGACATTCCATCTTCTGAAACCAAGACTTTTGATGTTATTTGACGCACAATAATTTCTATATGTCTATTATGTATGTGCACTCCCTGGGATCGATAAACCTTTTGGATTTTATTAACTAAAGAAATACGACTTTGCACTATAGTTAGCTCAGCACCAATCAAGAATCCCCAGGGAATGCCGAGAATTCTTGTTAGACGCTCGTTCCAAGCGTCAACTCTCTTTTCTAGGTTCATCGATATTGAATCAATCGAACGAACTTCTAATACCTGTTCCACTTTTGGAAGACCTTGTGTTATATCACCAGATCGCGATTTTTCATATATAAATGTAACTAATATATCTCCTTCATAAAGGATTTCTCCATAATGGCCATGAACAGTTGCTCCTGGAGTCGCCAAATAAAGGTTAGCCGATCTTATTACTACAGAATCAATTTGAACAGTTAGAACTTGACCCGGTTTTAGGTGTGGTCCATTTTTCGTTTGAGCTATACATACATTTTCACAAATAAATTGTCCAAGGCGAATTATTGTAAACGTTTTTTCACAATAATTATGATGATAATTATGATGGAGAAAATGCCAATTCAAATGGAATGTATTTAAAATGATGTTACTGCTTAGATCGGGCTTATAAATTCTCTCGTTTTCGTCCATTAAATAATATTTAAATACTTGAAAAGTTTCCTTTAATTTGTCAAGTTGCAAATTTTTAGTTATCGAGATCTGATTATGAGTTATTAAACGGTAAAATGAATAAAAATTTGCAACTTGAAGGGCTATTCCTAAAGGGCCTAACAAATTCTTAATTGGAATTAGAAGATCTCTTTTCATTTTATGAATTCCTTCTTTTATCCCATTGTGATATTTTACATCGTTGAATGGTCCCATTTGAAAACAATTAGATGATGACAAAATTATCAAAGATCGACATTCCTTATTTCTATTCAACAACATACGAATAGTTCCGTGATTTTGGCTAAGTGATTGTTGAATTTTTGCCTTGGAATAAATAGAAAAAAATGGATTGATATTGGTCCGATCTGACTCATTATCCGAGATCAATCCTGAACCGGACGGATCATTCCTTTTTCTGATATACGAAATATGGGATTTCACTAAGTCAATTCTTAGGAAATCTCCAATCAAACCATTTGTACTTACTTCAACAAAAGAAGCGCGGGCCTCTTCGATAGAAGAACTTTTTTTGTCTTGATCCCAATTCAAGACTAAACAAGTCCGAACTAATTGAATGCTTGTGTCATAAATTCCCCGAATTGATTTTCCATTTCCATAAAGAATATAATTGAGAATTTTAAGTTCCAGATTATCCCTTTCCTGGAACAGATCTTGGGGGAAAAGTTTTACAAAATTGATACCGTCTGCTATTTCATATAGAATTACGGGTCGAACCAAAACAAAATACTTTTTCTTGGTAGTTGTGATCCATTGGACATAGATCCAATTTTTAATTTTTTTTGATTCCTTAGAATTTTTTTTTACCGTTCCGGTTGGTATCAAGATACCACTGTGTCGGAATATCTTATCCATCTCTCCGGGAAAATGGATATCCCCAGAAAATATTTTTAATTCAATCCTTTTTTTTTTCTTCTCCACTCGGACCAATCCGCCTACTCGACTTCTTATATTTAAAGTGATTGGTGTATCTACTCCAACGATAC